AATTGCGTTTTCATTATGGTCTTACAGAACGGCAATTACTTAAATATGTTCGTATCGCCGGAAAAGCCAAAGGATCAACGGGTCTGGTTTTACTACAATTACTTGAAATGCGTTTAGATAACATCCTTTTTCGATTGGGTATGGCTTCAACTATTCCTCAAGCCCGCCAATTAGTTAATCATAGACATATTTTAGTTAATGGTCGTATAGTAGATATACCAAGTTATCGTTGCAAACCCCGAGATATTATTACAGCAAGGGATGACAAAAAATCGAGAGCTCTGATTCAAAATTATCTTGATTCATCCCACCATGAAGAATTGCCAAAGCATTTGACTCTTCACGCATTCCAATATAAAGGATTAGTCAATCAAATAATAGATAGTAAATGGGTCGGTTTGAAAATAAATGAATTACTTGTCGTAGAATATTATTCTCGTCAGACTTAAACCTAACTAAAATAACAAACCAAGGGTTCGTACAATTTTTCCCTTTCACTTAAGTTAAGTAAAGGGACACAAGGTAAGGAATTGGATCCGGAGATTTGTATTTTTCTCCCATTCATGTATCATAGATCAGTAGGCAGATCCTTATTCCCCGCCCGTTCTTTCTTTCCTTCCGTATCACAGAAATTAGGAATTGAGAATCTATCTCAAAGAAAGGTCTGAAGCATTGGTGAATTGGGTGAAGATACGGAAAGAGAGGGATTCGAACCCTCGGTAAACAAAAGCCTACATAGCAGTTCCAATGCTACGCCTTGAACCACTCGGCCATCTCTCCTACATAATGATTATGACCGAGAATCCGAGCGAATTGCGAGTTGTTCATATTCGATTGTTAGATGGGTACAGACACTCGAATCCATTCTAGCTATAAAAATGGAAAACTTTTCATCAAAGAAAGCATTTTTTCTTCGAGCCAGGGAGCAGGGAGAAAAAGATAATATAATCTTTTTTTGAAAAACGGTTAAAAACAATAACAATAAAGATATATCTTGTTTGCCAAGACGGAGACGGCGCTCCTACCTTTTTCTGATATTTTTACCGGATTCAATCAATGAATTGGAACGAATCAACTGATCCGTCTATTTTGTTGGACTATGGTGAATGGATACCTTTCGATCATAATTATCTTTTTATTCGAATTCAATTTCCATAAGAATTTGAAAATTTCTTTCCAATTTTAGGTCGCTTAACAACAACCCCTTAACCCGTAAATCTATTCCAAATTCATAAATCATCCTTTTCGATTTGATTGTATAGTGTATAAGCGTCTACCCGCTATGCACAAAACACAAAATGGAGGGTTATTCTATTTTCATTATAGAAGGATTATTGAAGAATTATTCGATTTTTTTCTTCTTTGGATCTTAATTTCAGAAAAACTTCTCGAATTCTCCTAATCCGCAAGATAAATTCTTTGATTCTTCTACTTTGATCAAATCGGAATAGTTCCTTTCATTCTTATACTACTACATTTATACTACTACATTTTGATGAAATCGAATCGGATTCTAATATTTCTTATTTTTTATTGACCCCTTTCAAAAAGAAAAAATTGGATATGAGTCTGCTTTTATGTTATTTCGTACTGTAAAATTCCTTTACTTGTGGGATCGTTTTCTCACGAGAGTTAATGAAAAGAATTATAGAATGGATTTCTACCTATGCCTAGATCGCGGATAAATGAAAATTTTATTGATAAGACCTTTTCAATTGTGGCCAATATCTTATTACGAATAATTCCGACAACTTCAGGAGAAAAAAAGGCATTTACCTATTATAGAGATGGTGTGATTTGATTATTTTTTTATTTACCGCTTCGGTCTTAGGAGAAAGACGGAAGATTCGGGATAGAAAAGAACGAAAAAGATTATTGAAAAAATCTACGCTTGTTGAAGGTGAAGTTTCTAGATAAAACAATTCCTTCTGTCGTGTATCCCCGATTAATGCAGCCTCAGATGCTTCAATTGTCGATTCGAGTATTGAGCGAAAGGTTACACCTATGGGTTCTATATTACAGGCCAACCCTACCATACTAGACTAGTACCAATAGGCCGCATAGGGGAAGAGGCGCTACGCCTAGGAATCAACAACACGAAAACTTTGTTTAAAATTACCGCCTTTCCTTATTGGGATCGGGACTAAAAAGAATGGTTGGGATAACAAACATCCATCTCGTTGGTACTTTGGATACCCTTAGAACCATAGAAGACTGTTGAAGTGATTAATTCCTGGAAATTAAAGGGCGTTGAGAACAAAGAAATTGTTGGAGTTTACATTTTTATCTAGTACCAGTATCAACACGCGTGATGTTAAGAAAATATCTTTTGCAGAAAGGTTGGCTAGAGATTTCTTGTAAAAACGTTAGCCCCACTGAATTCATAATGAGAATATTTCAATCTTTTTTGATTCCATGTATTATTTTCATTATGCACATAGGGGAGGAGCCGTATGAGATGAAAATCTCATGTACGTTTCTGGAACGGAGAATTCTTTGA